GTTAATTGGTCACATTTTATTCATGAAATGGGTTGGATTGGTATTAGTCTGGATACAGCAAAATAATTCTATTAGATCTAATAAGTACATTAGATCTAATAAGTACCTTGTGTCAGAATTTAGAAATTCTATGGCTCGAATCTTTAGTATTCTCTTATTTATTACCTGTGTCTCCTATTTAGGAAGAATACCGTCACCCATTCTTACTAATAAACTGAAAGAAACGGAAGAAAGGGGGGAAAGCGAGGAAGAAACAGATGTAGAAATCGAAACTACTTCCGAAACGAAGGTGACTAAACAGGAACAAGAGGGATCCACCGAAGAAGATACTTCTCCTTCTCTTTTTTCGGAAGAAAAGGAGGATCCGGACAAAATCGATGAAAGGGAAGAGATCCGAGTGAATGGAAAGGAAAAAACAAAGGATGAATTACACTTTAAAAGGACACGATATAAAAAGAAAAAAAGACCTGTTTATGAAACTTCTTATCCTCCGGATGGGAATCAAGAAAATTCTAAGTTCGAAATAGATAAAAAAGAAAAAAAAAATCTCTTCTGGTTTGAAAAACCTCTTGTGACTATTCTTTTCGACTATAAACGATGGAATCGTCCATTGCGATATATAAAAAATGATCATTTGGAAAATGCGGTAAGAAATGAAATGTCACAATATTTTTTTTATACATGTAAAAGTGACGGAAAAGAAAGAATATCTTTTACATATCCACCTAGTGTTTCTATTTTTATGGAAATGATACAAAGAAAGATATCTCTGTTCACAATACAAAAACTCTCTTCTGATCAATTGTATAATCATTATCATTTGAGTTCTATCAATGAACACAAAAGAAACAATTTAAATAAAAAATTGATAAATAGAGTTCAAATACTAGATAAAGGAACTCTTATTGAAGATATACTTGAAAAAAGGATTCGATTCTGTAATGATAAAACAAAAAAAAAATATTTACCAAAAACATATGATCCTTTTTTAAACGGATACTATAGAAGAAAAATAAAAAGAATTTTTTCACTCTCAACGATAAATGGAACGTTGAGAAAAAGTGATAGAGCAAAAATTTGTATAAATCAAATCCATAATATAATTCTTAATAGTAATTATTCTAAAAAAGAAGAGCAAATCCATGTAGTTAAAAAAAAATTGTTATCAAAAGAAATTTGTAAAATAGTTCCTCGAGAGTCATATAAATTAATTGACAATTTAGAACACCAGGACGACGAATCCGAAGAAAGTATAGTGGAGGATTATGATATTCTTTCAAGAGAAGGCAAACGTGTAGTACTTTTTAATGATAACCTACCAAATGGAGATACTTATATTAATACGAAAAATACTGATAACCCTGATTATGATCAAGTAGATGAAGTGGCTTTGATAGATTATTCACAAGAATCTGATTTTGATCGAGACATAATCAAAGGTTCTATGCGCCCTCAAAGACGTAAAACAATTGTTTTGAAACTTTTTCAAGGAAACGTACATTCACCCCTTTTTTTTGACAGAATAGGCAAACCTTTTTTTTTTTCTTTTGATCTCCTCAACCTGATGCAAATTTTTTTAAAAAAGTGGATACCAAAAAAGACCGAATTCAAAATATTAGATTATACAAAGGAAAATACACGAGAAACTGAGAAAAAAGAAGAGAACATAAGAGAAAAATGGGAAAGTAGAAAAAGAAAGGAAAAAACACGTATAGAAATAGCAGAAAGCTGGAATAGTATTCTGTTTGCTCAAGTAACAAGAAGTTCTTTCTTAATAACTCAATCAATTATTCGAAAATATATTGTCATACCTTCATTGATAATAATAAAAAATCTTATCCGTATATTATTATTTGAATTTCCCGAATGGTCTGAGGATTTCAAAGATTGGAATAAAGAGATGCATATTAAATGTACCTATAATGGTGTTCCAGTATCAGAAAAAGAATTTCCGAAAAACTGGTTAACAGAGGGTATTCAGATAAAGATCTTATTTCCTTTTCGTCTTAAACCTTGGCACCAATCTAAACTACAATTTCCTAAAAAAAAATCAACGAAAAAAAAAGAACAACGACAACAAACAAAATTTTGTTTTTTAACAGTTTTGGGAATGGAAGTTGAATTACCTTTTTGTTCTCCCCGAAAACGACTTTTCTTTTTTGAACCCATTTTTCAAGAACTTAAAAAAAAAATGAAAAAATGGAAAAAGAAGCGTTTTAAAATTCTCAAATTTTTTAAAGCAAGAACAAACTTGCTTTTTCTAAAAGAACTACTAAAACAATTCTCCAAAATAACGAATTTAAATAAAAAACGGATAAATAGAGAAATACCAATCTACCTGTCGAATGAAGCTAAAAAAGAAAAAAAATTGAGAATTAGTAATCAAATAATTGATGAATTGTCCATTCCCTTTCGATCTATTGATTGGACAAAGGATTCATTGAGAGAACAAAAAATGAAAGATATGATTGATATAACAAACACATTAATAAATAAAACAGACACAATTATAAAAGAAAAAAAAAAAGAGTTTAGAACTTCAAAGAAAAATATTAGTCCTAACAAAATAAGTTCTGATCATAAAAGATTACAATCAGCCAACATAAAATGGAAAATTTTAAAAAAACGAAATATTGAATTAATTCGTAAATTCCACCACTTTATCAAAGTTTTGAATAAAAAGATATATATATATATCTTTTTAGGGATGATTAATATCCCCAGAATTAATGCACAACTTTTGATTGAATCCATAAAAAAAAAAATAAAAAAATACATTTCCAATAATGAAGAAAATCAAAAAATAATTGATAAAACAAATCAAAATAGAACTCACTTTATTGAAACTATAAATAAATCCGTTTTTTATATTAAAAATAAGAATACAAATCTTTTTTTTGATTTATCATATTTGTCTCAAGCATATGTATTTTACAAATTATCACAAACCGAAGTTATTAACTTATCTAAGTTACGATCCATCTTGCAATATCACGGAACATCTATTTTTCTTAAGAATGAAATAAAAGATTATTTTGTTGAAGTCCAAAGACTATTTCATTCCGAATCTAAACAAAAGAATTTTAAAAATCCTGGAATGAATCAACGGAAAAACTGGTTACAAGGTCATTATGAATACGATTTTTATCCGATTAAATGGGCCAGATTAATACCAAAAAAATTTCGAAATAGAGTCAATGGAGGTCGTATGTTCAAAAATACGTCTTTAACAAAATGTGATTCCTATGAAAAAAAGCGCTTAATTCAGTATAAAAAAAAAAATTATTTTGAAACATACTACGCATTACCCAATCAAAAAGAGAATTTAAAAAAAGAATATATATATAATCTCTTATCATATCAATCTATTAATTACGAAGAGAAAAAAGATTCATATATTTATGCATTACCAGTACAAGTAAATAATAAGAAAAAAAATTATTCTATTTACAATAACGATCAAAAAAAATTATTTGATATGCTAGAATGTATCCCTATCAATAATTATCTAGTAGAAGATAATATTATACCTATTAATAAAAATATTATACCTATTAATAAAAATTCGGATAGAAAATTTTTTTCTTGTGGAATTCTACATTTTTGTCTTAAAAAGAAGGCCTCAATATCGTCCTGGATCAATATTCAGGCGGGTACCAACAGTAATAAAAATACTAAACCTGGGGTTTATAATTATAAAATTTTCGATAAAATGGATAAAAACGTTTTTTTTGATTGGATGGGAATGAATGAAGAAATAGTAAGTTGTTCCATATCGAATTTTGAACTTTGGTTCTTCCCAGAAATTGTAAAACTTTATAATGCATATAGGATTAACCCGTGGATCATACCAATTCAATTCATTTTTTCTAATTGGAATGTAAATGATACTTTTAGTAAAAATCTCATTGGAAAGAAAAAAAAATATATTTTTATATCATCAAATGAACAAACTCTTGAATTTGAAAAAAAAACAAATCAAGTCGAAAAAGAATCCGTGGCCCAAGAGGATCTTGACTCAATTATGTCAAACCAAGAAAAATATGTTCAAGAAGAGTATGCAGAATCAGATCTGAAAAAACGTAAAAATAAAAAGCACTACAAGAAAAATATGGAAGTAGAACTTGATTTCTTACTAAAAAGATATTTATGTTTTCAATTAAAATGGAATAATTCCTTAACTCAAAGAATGATGAATAACATAAACGTATATTGTCTCCTGCTTAGACTAATAAACCCAAGAGAAATTACGATATCCTCTCTTCAAAGGGGAGAAATTCGTCTGGATATTCTTATAATTCAGAAGGATTTAACTCTTCCAAAATTGATCAAAAAGGGAATATTGACTATCGAACCAGTTCGTCTATCGGTAAAAAATGATGGACAATTTATTATGTATCAAACTATAGGTCTTTCATTAGTTCATAAGAATAAATTTCAAAGAAACCAAGAAAAAAGCTCCGGGGATAAGAATAGTTTTCATGAACCCATTGCAATACATCAAAAAAGGACTGAAAATAAATATCAAAAAAATGATGATTTCCTTGTTCCTGAAAATATTTTATCCTCTAGAGTTTGTAGAGAGTTTAGAATTCTAAGTTGTTTCAATTCTAAGAATGAAAAAAATATCCATAGAAATAAAGTATTTTATAATCCAAATAGAGTCAAAAACCGTATTCACGTTTTAGATAAAAGTAAACATCTTGATAGATATAATAATAAACTAATTAAATTCAAACTCTTTCTTTGGCCCAATTATCGATTAGAAGATTTAGCTTGTATGAATCGTTATTGGTTTGATACAAATAATGGCAGTCGTTTTAGTATGGTAAGAATATATATGTATCTACAATTGCAAATTCGTTAATGCGACATTTTGACAATATTTGTACTATATTTAGTATCTGAAGAAAAAAAAAATAAGCATCTCCGTTATCTTACGTTTTGATACATAATATGACTTTAATTCAATGTAAATGTACAAATGAATCAATAAAATTTTATTATTGAAATTTTTATTTTTAGTTTAACTGTTTTTTGTGTGTGTAAAAATATACCATCCTTTTTATATCCTAATTCCATTTTCACAAAGGGATTGAGTATTAATTAATAATGTATTTTATTTGACAAAAAAGAAAAATATAAATTTGTTGAAATATAAAACAAAATTTAAATCAGTGACAATGCTAATTGTATATTATTACTCATCAATAAATATATATAATATCTAAAACGATAAGGAATTTTTTTTATGATAAAAAACACATTGATCTCAGTTATTTCGAAAGAAGAAAAAAAAGAAAAAAGGGGGTCTGTTGAATTTCAAGTATTAAGTTTCACGAATAAGATACGAAGACTTACTTCACATTTGGAATTGCACAAAAAAGACTATTTATCTCAAAGAGGTCTACGTAAAATTCTGGGAAAACGCCAAGGGTTACTGTGTTATTTGTCAAAGAAAAATAGAATACATTATAAAGAATTAATTAAGCAATTGGATATTCGGGAGTCAAAAACTCGTTAATTAAAAAAGTCATTTTTAATTATTTGATTTATTAGATATTGAATTTTGTTAGATATTCAATTTGAATCAACTTATTTGTGTTTTCGGCAATTCATGGAAAAATGAATCGAGGAAAAACTTATGACTGGACCAGCTACAAGAAAAGACCTCATGCTAGTCAATATGGGCCCACACCACCCATCAATGCACGGTGTTCTTCGACTCATCGTCACTTTAGACGGTGAAGACGTTATTGACTGTGAACCCATATTGGGTTATTTACATAGAGGAATGGAAAAAATTGCGGAAAACCGAACAATTATACAATATCTACCTTATGTAACACGTTGGGATTATTTAGCTACTATGTTCACAGAAGCAATAACCATAAATGGACCAGAACAGTTGGTAAATATTCAAGTACCTAAAAGAGCCAGCTATATCAGAGTTATTATGTTGGAGTTAAGTCGTATAGCTTCTCATCTGTTATGGCTTGGCCCTTTTATGGCCGATATTGGCGCACAGACTCCTTTCTTCTATATTTTCAGAGAAAGAGAATTTGTATATGATCTATTCGAAGCTGCCACCGGAATGAGAATGATGCATAATTTTTTTCGTATCGGGGGAGTCACAGCTGATCTACCTCATGGCTGGATAGATAAATGTTTGGATTTCTGCGATTATTTTTTGACAGAAGTTGTTGAATATCAAAAACTTATTACAAAAAATCCTATTTTTTTAGAACGAGTTGAGGGCGTAGGCATTATTAGTGGAGAAGAAGTAATAAATTGGGGTTTATCAGGACCAATGCTGCGAGCTTCAGGAATACAATGGGATCTTCGTAAAATTGATCATTATGAGTGTTATGACGAATTTGATTGGGAAGTTCAATGGCAAAAAGAAGGAGATTCATTAGCTCGTTATTTAGTTCGACTTGGTGAAATGACGGAATCCATAAAAATGATTCAACAGGCTTTGGAAAAAATTCCAGGAGGACCTTATGAAAATTTAGAAAGCCGATGTTTTGCTAGAGAAAGGTATCCGGAATGGAATGATTTTGAATATAGATTCATTAGTAAAAAACCTTCGCCTACTTTTGAGTTGCCGAAACAAGAACTTTATGTGAGAGTCGAAGCTCCAAAAGGAGAATTGGGCATTTTTCTGATAGGGGATCAGGGTAGTTTTCCTTGGAGATGGAAAATTCGACCACCAGGTTTTATCAATTTGCAAATTCTTCCTCAGTTAGTTAAAAGAATGAAATTGGCCGATATTATGACAATACTAGGTAGCATAGATATCATTATGGGAGAAGTTGACCGTTAAAATGATAATTAATACAACAAATGTACAAGATATCAATTCTTTTTCAAGATTGGAATCCTTAAAAGAGGTCTATGAAATTATATGGGTGCTTGTCCCTATTTTTACTCCTATATTCGGAATCACAATAGGTGTACTAGTAATTGTATGGTTAGAAAGAGAAATATCCGCAGGGATACAACAACGTATTGGACCTGAATATGCGGGCCCTTTGGGAGTTCTTCAAGCTTTAGCAGATGGTACAAAATTGTTGTTAAAAGAAAATCTTCTTCCATCTAGAGGGGATACTCATTTATTCAGTATCGGACCATCCATAGCAGTTATATCAATTCTACTAAGTTATTCAGTAATTCCTTTTGGTTATCGCCTTGTTTTAGCCGATCTCAATATTGGTGTTTTTTTATGGATTGCCATTTCAAGTATTGCTCCTATTGGACTTCTTATCTCAGGATATGGTTCAAATAATAAATATTCTTTTTTAGGTGGTCTACGAGCTGCTGCTCAATCAATTAGTTATGAAATACCATTAACTCTATGTGTATTATCAATATCTCTACGTGCGAGTCGTTAAGACATAAACTTCTGCTATTTTTTAAGAGTTAAAATGAATTGAATAATTTTCTATTCATTATTTATATTAATGAACTAAAGAACTAAATTAGATAGTTATATGAGTGCAATAAAACAGCTTATAGAAAAAAAATTCGCAGTAAAAACATTGAGTCTCATTTTCTAGGTATAAGAGTTAAGCGGAAATAAACATAATAAAAAAAGAACTTTGATCCCAAGATTGGTTAATTAATTATCCCGTCTTGACGCGGACTCAAAAAAAAAGATCAACCCTAGTGAATTTTCACTATTATTTGTATGTACTAGTATAAATCTATTACCATAATACGCGCGATTGAACAAAAATGAGTGGATGGTTAGAAACACCAAAATATGCAAAGGATTAGTAATAGAGATTTTCAAAATTATCCAAAATAAGAGAAACATTTTTTCAAAATGGATAATAAAAAAAGAATACTAATTGGGGCTTTAAATTCGTAGAAATGATTAGGCAGTACTCCCCACGATTCCGATTCAGAATACGCTTCTATCTACCCATTAACTAAATGACTATCCAAAACGAAATAATCCCTTATTTCATAAGTTCCCCCCCTTTTTTTTCTGAGAAACAAGAATAGGAACGAAAAAAAAAAAGAAAGAATACAAGTACAAAATACAAAAAAAGATAGCTTTTTTTTTCTTTCTTATCTCCATGCTATTCCAATATTCATTTTCTTTGTCATATCCATATTCATAAAGGTAAAATTCGTGTCAGAATTGACGAACTAATGGCAATGGAATGGTTATTTCGTTTTCGTAATTAAAACCGCTGGATTAGTTGTATTTCTAAAAAAAGTATTTTAGTGAAGAATTAAGTTATTACTCAACGAAGAAAAATTTTAATTTTTAAAGAGGATGAGATCAATTCAGAAGTCATTTTTTTATTTATTATTTTATTTTTTATTCAAATAAAACTAAAACAGACAGAATTCCATTGATTTAATTTTGGAATACACGATAGATCCATTTTGATACTATACTATCCGACAAAACATACATATCAAGATAAATAATATCGACCAACTCCTTAAATTTATTTATATCTTTTGAGGAGCCGTATGAAGTGAAAATCTCATGTACGGTTCTGTAATAGCGATGAGAACAGTAATGTTATTGGCGACTATAATTATCTAACAGTTCAAGTACAGTTGATATAGTTGAAGCTCAATCAAAATATGGTTTTTGGGGGTGGAATTTGTGGCGTCAACCTATAGGGTTTATGATTTTTTTAATTTCTTCCTTAGCAGAATGTGAAAGATTACCTTTTGATTTACCAGAAGCAGAGGAAGAATTAGTAGCGGGTTATCAAACGGAATATTCGGGTATAAAATTTGGTTTATTTTACGTTGCTTCCTATCTAAATCTATTAGTATCTTCATTCTTAGTAACAGTTCTTTATTTGGGCGGTTGGGATATACCTATTCCGTACATATTAAATTCTTCACTTTTTGAAATAAATAAAGCAGGTGGACTCTTTGTAATGACAATTGGTATCTTTATTACATTAGTTAAAACTTATTTGTTCTTGTTCATTTCTATAACAACAAGGTGGACTTTACCCAGACTAAGAATGGATCAATTATTAAATCTTGGATGGAAATTTCTTTTACCTATTTCTCTCGGTAATTTATTATTAACAACTTCTTTCGAACTCTTTTCACTATAAAGGAATACAATGTTTTATATTCACGACTTATCTCAACCAAGAGAAAGAAACAAACATCAAATTATTCATAGATATTACAATATGTTCCCTATGATAACTGGGTTCATGAATTATGGTCAACAAACAGTACGAGCTGCAAGATACATTGGTCAAAGTTTCATGATTACTTTATCTCACGCAAATCGTTTGCCTGTAACTATTCAATATCCTTACGAAAAATTAATCACATCCGAGCGTTTCCGCGGTCGAATCCATTTTGAATTTGATAAATGTATTTCTTGTGAAGTATGTGTTCGTGTATGTCCTATAGATCTACCCGTTGTTGATTGGAAATTCGAAACTTATATTCGAAAGAAACAATTGCTTAATTACAGTATTGATTTCGGAATCTGTATATTTTGTGGTAACTGCGTTGAATATTGTCCAACAAATTGTTTATCCATGACAGAAGAATATGAACTTTCTACTTATGATCGTCATGAATTGAATTATAATCAAATTGCTTTGGGTCGTTTACCAATGTCAGTAGTTGACGATTCTACAATTCGAACAATTTCAAATTCTGCTGAAATTCCAATAAAAAAGAAGTAAATCTCTTGATTAAATGTTAATTGGAAATTACTAAATTTCTGTTTTAATCTAAAGGAATGAGGTTTCTTTCGTGGTGTTTGTTTGGTCACTAACAAAAAATAAAAATTTTTGATTAATCAGAATGGCAGCTTTTTTTGGATTGAAAATATAGTAATAATTGAAAAAAAAAAAGATATTAATAATATCTGGAATTATTTCAAAATACATAATTTCGAAATACTCTTTTTCATATAAAAAATGACGTGAATCCAATAAAAGTACATAGATTAATTCACAACCTTTCAGATTAAATTACAAATTGATCAACAATTTTTTTTCCTGGTCGAATCAATAAGTTCATGAAAAAAATTTCTATTTATTTATTATTGTACATATAATGGATTTGCCTGGACCGATACATGATTTTCTTTTAGTCTTGTTGGGATCAGGTCTTATATTAGGAAGTATGGGTGTCGTATTACTTACCAACTCAATTTATGCTGCTTTTTCATTGGGACTGGTTCTTGTTTGTATATCTTTTTTTTATATTTTATCAAACTCCCATTTTGTAGCTGCTGCGCAACTCCTTATTTATGTGGGAGCTATAAATGTTTTAATCATATTTGCTGTGATGTTTATGAAGGGTTCAGAATATTCCAAAGATTTTAATCTTTGGACAATTGGAAGTGGAGTTACTTTGCTGGTTTGTACAAGTATTTTTGTTTCACTAATGAATACTATTCTAGATACGTCATGGTATGGGATTATTTGGACTACAAGATCAAATCAGATTCTCGAGCAAGATTTGATAAGTACTAGTCAACAAATTGGAATTCATTTATCAACAGATTTTTTTCTTCCATTTGAACTCATTTCAATAATTCTTTTAGCTGCTTTGGTAGGTGCAATTGCCGTGGCTCGCCAGTAATTAATCTTTAGAACTAGCAACTGCAATCTAAATACTAAATAAAACTTTGTTCTAGGTTATCACACCCATACCCTTTACTTTCACTTTAATTAAGTATATTTTTGAAAATTGTTTCTGTCTAAATTCTTTTTTTTTATTCGATCTATTACCAATAGATTTCCCTTGTTCTGTACTTTTTTTAGTCAATCAAATTGAATTTTAAAAACTGTTACTTATATTGAAATGAATCGAAATTGATAAGGAGTTGGTCAATGATGCTCGAACATGTACTTGTTGTAAGTGCCTATTTATTTTGTATTGGTATCTATGGATTGATCACAAGCCGAAACATGGTTAGAGCCCTTATGTGTCTTGAACTGATCCTGAATGCAGTTAATATAAATTTGGTAACATTTTCTGATTTTTTTGATAGTCGTCAATTAAAAGGTAATATTTTCTCCATTTTTGGTATAGCTATTGCAGCCGCTGAAGCAGCTATTGGACCTGCTATTGTTTCGTCAATTTATCGTAACAGAAAATCAACTCGTATTAATCAATCGAATTTGTTAAATAAGTAGTGTTCATCAGATAAATGATGATATTCATCAGGTTGAATTATCTGTTTATCCGTAGAATAGGATACATAATGTATGACGAAAACGTAAGAAATTAAAGTATCTTGGCCTTATCGCACGATTCAATTTCATAGTAAGTTTAGATTGATTAGATAAATTATAATAAATTATTGATTCATCTGGTATCTAAATAATGATTAATTTAAAGCTTTATTACTAGATTGAAAATTGATGATGTTCAAAAATTTATAGATCCAAATGTCACATTCAGTAAAGATTTATGATACATGTATAGGGTGTACTCAATGTGTCCGAGCTTGCCCCACAGATGTATTAGAAATGATACCTTGGGACGGATGTAAAGCTAAGCAAATTGCTTCTGCTCCAAGAACAGAAGACTGTGTTGGTTGTAAGAGATGTGAATCCGCTTGTCCAACGGATTTCTTGAGTGTTCGAGTTTATTTATGGCATGAAACAACTAGAAGCATGGGTCTAGCTTATTGATACATGCGAGAAAACCATACTTGAATACATTTGATTTTTTTTACTGACAACAACTCGTGCTCGAAAAAATATATATTTTTTCGAGCACGAGTTGTTCTAGTCCAAGTGTATCTTGTTTTTACTACGAATTATTTTCCTTGGTTAACAATAATTGTAGTTTTGCCAATATTTTTTGGTTCCCTACTTTTCTTTCTCCCTCATAAAGGAAATAAGGTCATTAGGTGGTATACTACATTTATATGCTTTTTAGAACTCCTTATGATAACCTATACATTTTGTTATCATTTTGAATTGGACGATCCATTAATTCAATTGACAGAGGATTATAAATGGATCCATTTTTTGAATTTTTACTGGAGATTGGGAATAGATGGTCTTTCTATAGGACCTATTTTACTGACGGGGTTTATCACCACTTTAGCTACTTTGGCGGCTTGGCCAATTACGCAGAATTCTCGATTATTCCATTTCCTAATGTTAACTATGTATAGCGGTCAAATCGGATCATTTTCTTCTCGAGATCTTTTACTTTTTTTTCTCATGTGGGAATTCGAATTAATTCCTGTTTATTTACTTCTATCGATGTGGGGAGGAAAGAAACGTTTGTATTCAGCTACAAAATTTATTTTGTACACTGCCGGGAGTTCCATTTTTTTGTTAATGGGAGTTCTGGGTATTGGTTTATATGGTTCTAATGAACCAACATTCAATTTTGAAACATCAGCTAATCAATCGTATCCTGTCGCACTGGAAATAATATTTTATATTGGATTTCTTATTGTTTTTGCTGTCAAATCACCGATTATACCCTTACATACATGGTTACCAGACACACATGGAGAGGCACATTACAGTACTTGTATGCTTCTAGCCGGAATCTTATTAAAAATGGGAGCATATGGATTAGTTCGGATCAATATGGAATTATTACCCTACGCTCATTCTATATTTTCTCCCTGGTTGATCATAGTAGGGATAATTCAAATAATCTATGCAGCTTCAACATCTCCTGGTCAACGTAATTTAAAAAAAAGAATAGCTTATTCTTCCGTATCTCATATGGGTTTCATAATTATAGGAATTGGATCTATAAGCGATGCGGGACTCAATGGATCTATTTTACAAATAATTTCTCATGGATTTATTGGTACTGGGCTTTTTTTCTTAGCGGGAACAGGTTATGATAGAATACGCCTTGTTTATCTTGACGATATGGGAGGAATGGCTATACCAATTCCTAAAATATTTACGACTTTCAGTATTTTCTCGATGGCTTCCCTTGCATTACCGGGAATGAGTGGTTTTGTTGCAGAACTAATAGTCTTTTTTGGAATTATTACCAGCCAAAAATATCTTTTAATGACAAAAATATTAATTCTTTTTGTAATGGCAATTGGAATGATATTAACTCCTATTTATTTATTATCCATGTTACGCCAGATGTTCTATGGATACAAACTTTTTAATGTTCAAAATTTTTCTTTTTTTGATTCAGGACCGCGAGAGTTGTTTGTTTCGATCTCTATCCTTTTACCAATAATAGGTATTGGTATTTATCCAGATTTTGTTTTATCACTATCAGTTGATAAAGTTGAAGCTATTTTAGCTAATTATTTTTATAGATAATTTTCTTTCATAAAAATAAATAAACCAGCAATACAATATTGGAATAATAATGATTTAAAAAGGAATTTATTGTATAAAATAAGTGAAAAAAAAAAAATGAATTGGACTTGCAACCATATACATTTGGATTTTCTGAGAACCATTTGAATCAAGTAATGTAGTGATTCAAATGGTTCACTTTCTCCATTCCATGATTTACACGAATTTTTCTTATATATATACCGTTCTATGTTTAGATTCGTTAGGTCCTTTCTTCAATTCAATTAGATGTTTAATGTAAATGAACCATAACTATGTAACCCTATCCCTAATAAATTGACCCCAAAATAGCATATCCAAATTATAAGAAAACCCATAGAGGCCACAATTGCAGAATTTACACTTTCAAAATTCTTATTTGTTTTAATATGTAAATAAATTGCGAATATGGTCCAAGTAATAAATGCCCACGTTTCCTTTGGATCCCAATTCCAATATGATCCCCATGCCTCATTAGCCCATACTGCTCCTGAAAGAATACCTATGCTTAAAAAGATAAACCCTATACTAATAGTACGAGAACTCCAATGATCTAATTGATGAATCAATTGAGACTTGTAATAATTATTAGAATAAAATAAATAAGTGTTTTTTAAAACATTGTTTCCGTCGTTCATGTATTGGATCTCACCCAAGGAAAATGACTTATTTAAAAAATGACCGTTTTTACCAAAAATTGTTATGACTTTTTGCAATGTAATGACTACAAGAGCTAATGAAAATAATGATCCACATAAAAGAGATGCATAGCCCAAGACCATCATACTTACATGCATCATTAACCAATGAGATTGAAGAGCCGGGACTAATATTTCGGATTGATGCATGTAAGTTAAAAATATTGAAGTAGAAAAACCTTGGGTAAAAATAGTACTTGGCATGGTTATTGAACTTAAACTTAAATAGTTTTTATTTTTTTTGAAATATGTAACCATATGAATAATGGAAAAACTCCATGAAAGAAATAGTAATGATTCAGATAAATCACTTAATGGTAAATGGCTCAAAAAAATCCAACGACTAACTAATAATCCAGTTATAAAAAAAAAAGTAGTTATCATTCCTTTTTCTGCGGAAGCATATAGTCCTACAATTTCATCAACTAATAAAGTTATCAAAAGAATTGTAATTACAATTGAAACGACTGAAAGGGATATATGAGTTAATATATGTTCTACAGTTGAAAATATCATAAAAAAAAGGGGGGGGGGGAAATCTATCAATTATAAGAATAGAAATCGGGAACTGAATTCATTATATTATAATCCTTATTCTTTTATAATACCTTATTCTTTTATAATATTTTGAATTTTTAATATAAAGTGGCATGCCGCTACTCGGATTCGAACCGAGATGCTCTAGCACTGCTTCCTAAGAGCAGCGTGTCTACCGATTTCACCATAGCGGCTTTCTCGAAATCATAATAACTTATTTTGATTCAATCGTCGAGATTGAAAGAATCAATTCAATGTAATATTTTTTAGAAAATAAAAAACTGGATAAAAAAAATTTAAGTAAAAAAAAATTGTATATTTGTATCGCTTACAATTTTAGCATTATGTCTAAGTATTACACTCAAAAAATTGATCGAAATATTTGTATAGCTTTGTATTAATTGTTAAAGTTATTATTGTGTAAAGAATTTCTCTTACGATTTTAAAAACTTATTTAATTAGGTATTGTTCAGTATTGGGGAAAGAGATTATATAATCTAACAAACATATAATAATATATTAAAATAGAATAATAAAGTTATTATTTCTATCAAAATTTCCATTGTACCACAATTCAATAAATCTTTTCTAAATTTATAGATATTTTGATTAATATTCTAGTCTCCGCATGGAATCCTTTTTTTATCACTTCAAATTAGTATAGGATTCCTTATATAAAAAATTCACCTAAACCTAAAGAAGATAAAAAAAGGATTAAGATAAGAAGAAAGAAACTTTTCAAATTGGGTTAAAAGGAGTAGGGGTAGAGATATATTATATATGGTAATAAAAATTTAGGGAGATAATAGTTTAAGACAATTAAAAAAAAGTTTTCAATTTTATCAACTACTTTCATAATTTGAATAACTTATTCATTTTGAATAAAGAATTTATTACTAGATTTTCTATATTTATAGAATAAAATATAGAATCAACTAAAAATGAAGAAAAAACTTTTTGTTTAGGGTCGATGGGGATTCTTATTTTCCCCATCCCAAAAATGAAAGAACAAACATGCTAAAACTAAAATGAAAGGTAAAACCTTGTTTATTATTTTTTCTTTGAACTTTCTTTCTAAAGTTCAGTTTTTTCTTTTTCAAAAAGGATCCGTTTTTTTTTTTAGAATTTAGTAAACAAACTTCTTTTTAGTTTACATACCCTAAAAAAAAAGAATTCAATATAGATCCCATTAGGAAATAATAATCATTTGAAAATTAATTCTTTTTAATTTAACTAGTCTCTTTTTTGATTTAAAAGGGTTCAGATTATTACAATGTTTCTTTTTTTCTTTATTTGATTTGTCGCACAAAAAAACTTTTTGAATTCCCTGTAGAAAGAGATTTTGCTAATGAAAAAGCTTTCAACGCTGCCCAATACCCTTTGCTTTTCCAAATATTTTTACGAATCTGTTTTTTTGATATAGAAGTGCGTTTTTTTGGAACTGCCATTTTAAAATGAAAATAAGTTATTCATTTCTATAGTTGGATGTGAAAGACATATTTTGCTTAAAAAAAAATTATTCGTTACTAGATTATTTATTTACTATAGTATATATTATAGATTTGTTCTTTTCATTTGATTCCTTTCATAATCTAAGGATTCTATGAAAATCCATTAAAATAGATTATGAGAAACAAACATAAAAGAAAGACAAAAAGTATAATACTAATATAGTATTATTGCAAAAAAGAATACAACAAGAAAAGAGGCTATTCGGGTCTGGTCTGGCATTGTCTATTTTCGCCGTCTTCGATTTATATATGAATGGAATATACATGTCATAAAATAGATCGAAAATTTGAAAAACTCAACTTCTCTATTTATATGAACTTAATTTGCATTTTTTAATTTGACTGAAACTAGTAATTCATTTTGTCAAGAATATTTTTTTTATAAAATTTCATATTTTACTAATTCCTTTAGTAAATCCTTTTATAATTTATTTATGTCAAAGGATTAGTATATATAATTTTTTTTTGAATTGAAAAAAATCCATTCAGTTCAAAACATAATTGTTTAATGATTTTAAATAAACGAACTCAAAAAAAAGAGTTCTTATTTTTTGAGGTTTAGGCAATTCATACAAATTTTTTTTGGTATAATTATTTGTCCTTCCTCTATAAACCTTGTTCTATGAATAAAAAGTTTTGGAATGCGTAAAAAATAATAATGCAAATTTTAAATTTTCTATATCGTCAGAACAAAAAAAGAAATAGAAGTTTTTACTAAAAATTGCATTTTAGTATATTATGGGAACAATTTTAAGTTCTTGATTGGAAATATTTGAAGTATTTGAAAAAATTAAGAATAATTAAGAATAGAAAATTCTATTTAACTTTTACATATTTTAATTTGTTATTAACTGACCCTTTTCAAAAGAAAAAAAAAGTTCGTGAATCAGAAATAATAAATTAGTAAATAGTAAAAAAATCTTTTTTTATGGAATATACATATCAATATTCATGGATCATACCTTTTATTTCACTTCCAGTTCTTATGTTACTAGCAGGGGGACTATTGCTTTTTCCAACGTCAACAAAAAAACTTCGCCGTATATGGTCTTTTACTGGTGTTCTCTTTTTAAGTATAGTGATGATTTTTTCATTTTATTTGTTTATTCATCAAATAAGTAACAGTTATGTTTATCAATATGTATGGTCTTGGACTATCAATAATGATTTTTCTTTAGAGTTTGGCTACTTGATCGATCCACTTACTTCTATTATGTCATTATTAATTACTACTGTTGGAATTTTGGTTCTTATTTATAGTGACAATTATATGTCTCATGATCAAGGATATTTGAGATTTTGTGCTTATATGATTTTTTTCAATACTTCAATGTTGGGATTAGTTACTAGTTCTAATTTGGTACAAATTTATATTTTTTGGGAATTGGTTGGAATGTGTTCGTATCTATTAATAGGTTTTTGGTTTACACGACCTATAGCGTCGAATGCTTGTCAAAAGGCATTTGTAACGAATCGTGTGGGGGATTTTGGTTTATTATTAGGGATTTTAGGTCTTTATTGGACAACAGGTAGTTTTGAATTTCGTGATTTGTTTCAAATATTCAATAACTTGATTTCTAATAATGAGGTTCATTTTTTATTTGTTAGTTTATGTGCCTTCCTATTATTTTCTGGTGCAGTTGCTAAATCTGCTCAATTTCCCCTTCATGTGTGGTTACCTGATGCCATGGAGGGACCTACCCCCATTTCGGCTCTTATCCATGCTGCTACGATGGTAGCAGCGGGGATTTTTCTTGTCGCTCGGTTTATTCCTCTTTTCATAGTCATACCTTACATAATGAATATAATAGCTTTGATCGGTATAATAACAGTACTGTTTGGAGCTACTTTAGCTCTTGCTCAAAAAGATATTAAGAAAAGCTTAGCTTATTCTACAATGTCCCAATTGGGTTATATGATGTTAGCTTTGGGTATAGGGTCTTATCGAGCTGCTTTATTTCATTTGATTACTCATGCTTATTCAAAAGCTTTGTTGTTTTTAGGATCAGGTTCCATTATTCATTCAATGGAATTGGTTGTTGGATATTCTCCAGATAAAAGTCAGAATATGGTTCTTATGGGTGGTTTAACAAAGCATGTCCCAATTACAAATTTTTTTTTTTATTAGGTACACTTTCTCTTTGTGGTATTCCACCCCTTGCCTGTTTTTGGTCTAAAGATGAAATTCTTAATGATAGTTGGTTATATTCACCAATTTTTGCAATAATAGCCCTTTCCACAGCGGGACTAACTGCATTTTATACGTTTCGTATCTATTTACTTACTTTTGAAGGACATTTAAACCTTTATTTAAAAAATTATAACGGAAAAACAAATAAATTCTTTTATTCAATATCTTTATGGGGTAAAAAAGGATCCAAAATAATGATAAAAAAAAATTGTTTATTATCCTTATTAACAATGAATAATCATCAGAGTTCTTTGAAAAAGCTATATCAAATGGATACTACGGAAAAAAATACGATATATCCTTTTGTTACTTTTTATCGTAGTGATACTAAAACTCCTATTTCCTATCCTTATGAATCGGATAATACTATGCTTTTTCCTATGTTTTTGTTAACTTTATTTATTTTGTTTGTTGGTATCCTAGGAATTCCTTTCAATCAATTGAATCAAGAAAGAATAATAGATTTGAATATATTAGACAAATTATTAACTCCGTCTATAAATCTTTTACATGAAAGTTCAAATAATTTCGTGAATTGGTATGAATTTTTCAAAAATGCTACTTTTTCAGTCAGTATAGCTTATTTCGGAATATTTATAGCATTTTTTTTCTATAAGCCCGGTTATTCATCTTTATCCAATTTTTACTTTCTTAATTCATTTGTTAAAAGTTTTCTTAACAAAAACAAGAATCAATTTTTTTTTGAAAAACTACTATATCTAATATATGATTGGTCATATAATCGTGGTTACATAGATTATTTTTATAGAATATTTTTTATTGGGAGTATAAGAAAATTGGCTGAATTAACTTATTTTTTTGATAGATGGATAATTGATGGAATTACAAATGGAGTTGGTATTATGAATTTTTTTGTAGGAGAAGGTATTAAATATGGAGGAGGTAGCCGAATCTCTTCTTATATTTTATTGTATTTATCTTATGTATTACTTTTTCTATTATTAATGTATTTGAACTCTATTTATCAATTTTTTATTTAAATTGTTTCTTTTGTGTTCATTGATAGAACTCAAATGATAATGATTATACAATTGATCAGAAGAGAGTTTTTGTATTGTGAACAGAGATATCTTTCTTTGTATCATTTCCATAAAAATAGAAACACTAGGTGGATATGTAAAAGATATTCTTTCTTTTCCGTCACTTTTAC